AATGAGTTTTCTAGCATTTGACTACGTACCACTAAAGGATTTAGTCGCAAACTTGACAGATAACCCAGAAACTCTAAATTATCTTTAGATAATTGATTTATATTGACCTTTTGCGATTGAAACCATAAGGAAAAATAACATTGCCATAAATTAACAAAATAATATTTCCATTTATTCATCAGAAGCGGCGTATCCTTTGTTGCCAGAATGCATCTTCCGTGATATCTAACATAATGTATGAAAGGATCCTTGAGCAACCCTAGGATTGCCGGAAAATTATTAACAAAAACTTTAAAAAAATGTTGTATTTTTCCATAGAATAAAATTCGTTCAAAAAGAACTTGATAAGATGTCGATCGGAAATGCGAAGACCGCTTGCGGAGAAAAAAAAAGATGGATTCGTATTCACATACATGAGAATTATATAAGAACAATAAAAATCTTGGATTCAAAATTGATTTTTTTTTTTTATCAAAATTCTTCCAATTGCAATACTCGTATAAACAGAACCGAAAAAAATGCAAAGAAGAGGCATCTTTTACCCGGTAACGTAGGGTTTGAACCAAGATTTCTAGATGGATGGGGTAAGGTATTAGTACATCTAACACACAATTAAAATGTGCTAATTTGTCTTCTAAAAAGGGAAATATTGAATGAATTGATTGTAAATTATAAGATTTTTTTAATTGTTTTCCTTGAAAAGAGGATCCTAATCTTTTAGAAAATGGAATTTCTACAATCACTGCAAATAAAACAGATATCATTTGATAATAGAAAAGACTGGTATGCCCCAAAAAGGAATTTTGGTTCAAATCCTTAGTGGGAATAATCAAACGATTCTGTTCATACATTCGCAAAATTAAGCGTTTCACAATTAGTGAACTATATTTTTTGTCATAATCCGTATTTTCCAAGAAAAAAGAGCGATTTCTGTTTAATCTATTTAAACCATGATCATAAGCAAGTACATAAATATACTCCCGAAAAAAAAGTGGATATAGAAAACTCTGTTGCCGAGCCCCATCGAACTCTAAATATCCTGGAAATTTCTCCATTTGGATTGAAATTATATTTGAACTGAAGGTAAAGTCTTTATTTTCTTGAGTTCTGAAATGACACATAGTGCGATACAGTTAAAATAAGGTATTAGACTACAAAAGCAATAGATACCTCATAAACAGGTAGACTGCTAACCGGATTCTCTAATAGGTTTCTGTTCGTTCTATATTCTATATTATAGAATAACAAAACAAGATTATTAGAAATCCTTTATTTTTTTGAACCTAATCGCTCTTTTGATTTTGGAAATATATATATTTTTTATCAATATACTGCTTCTTTTACACACTCCAACCTAATCCAAATGGACTAGTAAAAAAATAATTAGGACTCATGAAAAAATTGATAATAACACGCAAGAAAAAAATGCCTTCCCATACCCGTATTAGGCACTAATCTATTTTTAACATTTAATTAGTTCGGGTAATTTTTCAAATTACGAATGGAAGCTCGTTTCTTTTTGTTTCCTGGAATCAGGAAAACTGGTTTTTTTATCCATCCATTTATATTTATTCACTTGACCCAAATTAGAATTCTTTTTTTTTTTTTCGACATCAAAATAAGATTGTACCGATCAGGAAAGCAAAAAAAAAGGTTATCTGAATTCTCCCTTGATACGACATGCTATTTTTTCCATTCATTCCTTTCAGGATCAGTCGTGGTCTTACAAACTCTACCGCAGATTTGGACGAATCCTTTTCTTCGTACAAATGTGTAAAAGATGCTAGTCGCACTTAAAAGCCGAGTACTCTACCGTTGAGTTAGCAACCCCCAAAAATAAAAAAAGAACGTACTGCAAATATGTAGATACAACCAGAATAAAGAAAAAAAATCCAGTCGTGTGTACGTCAGGGATCAATAGATCCATTTATCTATGAGAGAATTATATTTGGTCCATACAATGTTGGCAATATGATTATGAATTTTTCATATAGTGAAAAGAATAGAAAAAAATAAAAAAGCTTAACCCCTTGGTTTGTTAGTTCATACATTGAATGAAAACTAAGCCTGTTAAGATAATCTCAAATCTTGTTATACTTTTTTAGACCCGTTTTTTATGGCCTTTCAGTTTTTATGATGACTATATAATTCATATAATAATATATATATATTGGTTTTATTCAGAATTAAATGAATATATTATTGTCTATTTTATATACAGTATTATTTTCTATACAATAAAATTTTGTATTTATAAAAAAATTCGAATTTATATAATCTAGATCCAAAATTTTTTTCAGAAATTTGTTTATGATTATAAAACATAATAGTTGTTAGCAGGGTATTTTTGAGTATTCGTACCTTAGGAGGAATACTAATAATAATATAGAAATTCTAATAAATAAAAAAAATATGATGGAAGTGAAAGAGGAGGAAATATCAGAGTAGATAAAATTTGATATCAAGCTATATACGAGTCTTTCACATCCTCTTTTTTATATTTCATTAATTCCATTTCATTTTATTAAGACTTAATTCCGTAAAAATACCTGCCTTCTTTGAAATATCATGAACTGTTCTTGTTGGGTGAGCTCCTTTTTTAAGAAAATCGAGAATAGCAGGAAGATTTAAATAAGTTTGATTTGTTATCGGATCATAAAAACCGACCTTGCTAAGATCTCTTCCTTCTCTTCGGGATCGAACATCAATTGCAACGATTCGATAAACGGCTCATTGGGATAGATGTATATGAATAATACCCCCCCTAGAAACGTATAAGAGGTTTTGGCCTCGTACGGCTCGAGAAAAAAATTCAATGAGTAGAAGTTAACTCTCTGTATAAAATTCAAATATTAAATAGATTAATAAAAACATTAAAGCAATTAGCCAGTATTGAAACCCTAAATATTTTTTTCCATAAAAAGCATTCATAACATTCGTACTCTCGTAACTCAAGTTAAACAACTCTCAAATATCTCGCCGGAGAATCCTTAAGTACTTTTTTTATTGAGTAGTCTCTAGCCCTTTTTTTGTTTGTCTCATTTTTTAGAATCAATTTTGATTCTTCATTCTGATCTAGTTTTTCAAACAATTGAAAACTGGATTTCCTTGTTTCAGGATTCTTTATCCTTACTTTGAATCTTTAGGTTTAGACAGGACTTCGGTGATCTTGAATCGTTTTATTAAAAAAGGGCAGCAACAAGCCCCTTATTTTGTTTATGATTTCTTTTCTTTCTATACAAAGAATCATACAAACGCTTGATTCACGCATGATAGACTTTTGATTCAAAGAATTGTACAATTTTAAGAAAATTTCCTTTTCCATTGTAAAATTGCTTGAAAGGGCTTTTTTTTAATAGAAAACGACTTACGAAGTTGTTCCAACTTATTGATTCGCACTAACCCTAGATCCTAACTCCTGCGAAAGGAATAAAAACTTTCTATTCTCCTCGAGCTCCATCCTATACTCTTTTTTCTATTCCAAAAAGTTTAGGACTCTAGTAAAATAGAACACAAAATGTCGAGCCAAGAGCACCTCTATTCCTATAGAAAAAGTGGCGGATGAAAAAATCCACAGCAGATCATGTCCTTCAATTCAAGTCGCACGTTGCTTTCTACCACATCGTTTTAAACGAAGTTTTACCATAACATTCCTCTAGTTTGTGTAATTGATTCAATTATGGAATCGTAGTTCAGTCAGTATATCATAATCTATACCTTTTCTTTCTCTCTGAATGGAATAGTAAATTTACGCGTAAAGGTTCAGTCAGAATTCAAATGAATACCAAATGAGTTTGAATAGAAATCTATATTTATATATGAATATAGATTTTTTTTATTCAAACTCTTTGAATCTATGGTTCTACCTTACTTACCCGCATCACACACAAATTAAAAAAGCAATTAGATTCTTTTGAATTCGGTTGAAATAATGAAAAATCAGTTTATTCTTCTTTTCATTTCAATATTTTATTCTTAAAATATATTGGATTTTTATGGTGTACAAAGGCAATAGAAGATTGATTCTGTAATGACTGTACTCTGGGACGGAAGGATTCGAACCTCCGAATAGCGGGACCAAAACCCGTTGCCTTACCGCTTGGCTACGCCCCATTTCGCTTTTTATTCAAGACTACTAAAAGAGTAATATTCCTATTGGTTGTTCGTCAATTCAAAATTAAATATAGATTATATGGGTGCTATAGTTTTAACACGTGTAGAGAGCAAATCAAACTTACTTTATTGATCATTACATAGAATTCAATTAAGATATTGTATGAAAATATTATTTCTTTAATTCTCATAAGAGAATGAAAGGATTTTTGATTGAGTAAGTTCAACAAAGTCTTTTTAGACTATCTTTCTTTATTTTTTCCTTATATAAAAAATATATTAATAACTCAATCAAAATTAAATTATCCACAAGAACACCAATTTTTGTTATGCTTAATATATTTAATTTGATCTGTATTTGTTTTAATTCTGCCCTTTTTTCAAGCACTTTTTTAGTCGCCAAATTGCCAGAGGCCTACGCCTTTTTGAATCCAATCGTAGATGTTATGCCCGTAATACCTCTTTTCTTTCTTCTCTTAGCCTTTGTTTGGCAAGCCGCTGTAAGTTTTCGATGAAATTCTTAATACTGTCTTAAAAAAATTCACGATTTTTATTCTTCCAACAATTCAAAAGATCAAAAAATCTTGACGTATGAACGAACTCTCAATTTAAACATTTAATTTTTTTGGTAGCCATACTAAATCTGGATCATTTCTATTTCCTAAATTTTCTGCTCTTTTCCCTAAATGAAATAACCTAATTAGATTCGAGTTCACCAAAAAAAAATACCTAGATGTTGGTATGCAAATCTGTTTGAATATGAAAGATTCTACTATTTTCTTAATTACAAATGACTTTCTCAAACCTTTTTTTTATTTATTGGTATCAAAATTAGATATTTGATATAAAAATAGAGAATCTAGTCTCTTTTTTTTTTAGTAAGATCTTGGAGATTGTGTAATGCTTACTCTCAAACTTTTTGTATACACTGTAGTTATATTCTTTGTTTCTCTCTTCATATTTGGATTCCTATCTAATGATCCAGGACGTAATCCGGGACGTGAAGAATAAAAAAGAAATATTTTTGATTGCTTTATTTAAGTAGTGACAATGCTCGAATTTTATTAGGATTTTATCTATTACACACCATCAAAAGGAGAAAGGGAAAGAGAGGGATTCGAACCCTCGGTACGATTAACTCGTACAATGGATTAGCAATCCAACGCTTTAGTCCACTCAGCCATCTCTCCTAATCGAAAAGGGATACTTATTAGGTTCCATTAAACAAAAAAAAGGCGTGAAAAAGAACCTTCTCCCCTTTATTCTTAAAAAGCTTTCTTTTTTTGTATAGATTTTTCTTTATATTATATATATTTTTTCTTTTTCTATATTTTATTATATATATAATTTCTTTTTTATTATTATTATATAAATATATTCATCCTCTATTTATATATATAATATATATTACTATTATATAACTATTTTTATAGAACTTTCTCAGTAATTCTAGTTACATTACAAATTTAGCTAAAGATTAGATAAAGAAAAGGCGCGAACTCGAAAGAGAAATAAATAAAACTACAATCATAGAAATAGAGAATCCTTTTTTTATTTTGTCTCGTCAAAACACAAGTAAAAGATCTTTTTTATTTTAAATAGCCTGGCCTGGTCAGTCCCCAGCCGGGCCTTTTTTTGTTAAAATTAAAAAGACTCATTCGATGGATTTTTAGACAAAAAAGATTTGAAATTGAAAAAAAAAGTGGAATTTAATTCGCTTTTACTTTTTTTATTAAGTAAACGCGAAAATTTTCGCATTTTTTTTTCAGATTTTTTTATTACACCCCCGATTACTTTGTTCGACAAAAGCTTGATTTATATGCAATAATTGCATTGTAGCGGGTATAGTTTAGTGGTAAAAGTGTGATTCGTTCCTTTAATCCCTTTAATAGTTAAAGGGTCTCTCGGTTTGATTCATCTTCCGATCAAAAATTTTATTTCTTAAAAGGATTTAGTCCTTTCCCTTTCAATGAAAAATTCAAGGAAGATTATAGATTCTCGTAATTTGTATCCAAAGACTCTAATCAATTGTAAATTTGGATTATGAAATTCCGAAACATAATTTTTGAATTGGATGACTATTTACAATTCAATAAGTATAACAAGAGGATCCATGGATAAAGCTAGAAAAGTTTCTTTCTAATCGTAACTAAATCTTCAGTTCTATTCATTGTTTGGTATAGAAAAAATTGAAGCAAAATAGCTATTAAACGAGAACTTTGGTTTACTAAAGACATCGACATATTATATTGTTTTAGCTCGGTAGAAACCAAATACTTTTCCTAAGGATTCCGTTAATATAGAAATAAAGAACGAAGTAACTAGAAAGATTGTTCGAGTTCGCCTGATCTATCTTCTAGAAGGATCATCTAGAAAGCAAAATTTTCTGTGAAAGTACTCAGACGGAAAAAAAGCTAACATAGATGTTATGGGTCGAATTTTGATGTCGTTCCCGTCTTTTTTTATTTGGGAATTTCTTCATCCATCATAAAGGAGCCGAATGAAACCAAAGTTTCATGTTCGGTTTTGAATTAGAGACGTTAAAAATATAAAAATAATCGATCGACGTCGACTAAAACCCTTAGCCTTCCAAGCTAACGATGCGGGTTCGATTCCCGCTACCCGCTCTAAATTCACAATTGCCCTTTTTTTATTAGAGATAATTTTCTATATTAGAATTGTCTAATAGCAATTGTGTATTGAATTCAGTTCAATACACAATTGCTAAAAAAATTTCGCACATTCTTTTTTTTTAACAATTGGAAAGTAAAAAAAAAAAGAAAAGCGTCCATTGTCTAATGGATAGGACATAGGTCTTCTAAACCTTTGGTATAGGTTCAAATCCTATTGGACGCAATAGCAATATATCTATATTGATATTTATCTATTATTTCCACTTCTATATATTATATATAATATATTTTTATTCTATTTCGAAAAAAGATAAGAAATAAATAGAATAAGAAAGAAATTCTGAATGCTTTAAGATTTAATATTAAACAGATATTAGTTATATACTTCTTTCTATTATATATACTTGACTTATAGACTTATATTTATAGAATTTCTTAAAAATTTAATTAAAATTAAAGAGTCAAATTCACTAAAGAATCAAAAATTAAGAACGATCCGTTTCGTTTCTTTTTTTATACTTTCTCCTGAAGTAGAAAACGTTCTAGTTGCTCTTGAATACCTTCTTTCAAAAAGCTTTCTGCTTCAGCGGTTAATGTCTTGGTAGAGGCTATTATTTCTTGAAACTGAGGTTTATTCGTTTTTAAGTAAGTGCGTAACTGAACGAGAAATTTTCTTACTTGTCCGATTTCTAATCCATCCAAATAACCATTTGTTCCGGTATAAATGGTCATTATCTGTTCTTCCACTGTAAGA